AATCGAACTTTTGATTGATCCGGGCACTTGGGATCCTATGGATGAAGATATGGTCTCCATGGATCCCATTGAATTTCATTCAGAGGAGGAACCCTATAGAGATCGTATTCATTCTTATCAAAGAAGGACAGGTTTAACTGAAGCTGTTCAAACAGGCATAGGTCAACTAAATGGTATTCCCATAGCAATTGGGGTTATGGATTTTCAGTTCATGGGGGGTAGTATGGGATCTGTAGTAGGCGAGAAAATAACCCGTTTGATCGAGTATGCTACTAATCGATCTCTACCTGTCATTATTGTGTGTGCTTCTGGAGGAGCACGCATGCAAGAAGGAAGTTTGAGCTTGATGCAAATGGCTAAAATATCTTCTGCTTCATCTAATTATCAATCAAATAAAAAGTTATTCTACGTATCAATCCTTACATCTCCTACAACCGGTGGAGTAACAGCCAGTTTTGGTATGTTGGGAGATGTTATTATTGCTGAACCCAACGCCTACATTGCATTTGCGGGTAAAAGAGTAATTGAACAAACATTGAATAAAATAGTACCCGATGGTTCACAAGCGGCTGAGTATTCATTCCATAAGGGCTTATTCGACCTAATCGTACCACGTAATCCTTTAAAAGGTGTTCTGAGTGAGTTATTTCAGCTACACGGTTTCTTTCCCTTGAATAAATATATATCGAAAGAAAATATAGAATAGAAGTGGATTTCTATATCTACCAAGAAATCCCCCTTTTTACTAGGAATCTCCATTTGTTGGATTGAATTAGTTTAGTTAAAGTCACGCACTTAATAATGTAATTTATAAATAATTCAATATTTAATATTAATAAGAAACTCCTTATTCGAAAGATAGAAAGAATATGAGGATAGGAGAATAATAAGAAAATTTATTCAAGCGTATCATCATATTCGTGTAGAAAGAGAAATAGGTACACTTAATTCTCCATTCCTTGCACTTATTAACTACTTAATATTATTTATTACTTACACTTACTGTTTTTTATAATAGATATACTTATCATAAGATATCTTTATAATAGGTAAAAATAAAATATTAAATCGAGGTACCCATTCCATGACAGATCTTAACTTACCCTCTATTTTTGTTCCTTTAGTGGGCCTAGTATTTCCGGCAATTGCAATGACTTCTTTATTTCTTCATGTGCAAAAAAATAAGATTGTCTAGATCCAACGGGACAAAATCAATTTTTTTCAACACTGGATCATAATAAGCTATTTCTTTAGTGTAATATGGTAGGATATGTGACTCTTTCCGAACACAAATGAAAGAACTGTTATGCATGTGGATACATTATATCTGCATAAATGCATGTATATGCGGGTGGGTATAGTTGGTTAAAAATGATCCACGAATATTTTTCTAATTTATAATAGAAAGTCAATGTATCTAACCAATTACTTCTAACCGTTCATATCAGAATAGTACTAGTTGATGAAAGTTATTTCGGCATCAAGAAAAGTAAAATTCATTTTGGTTATTCTCTCAATTCCAATCGAGTGCAACTAGATCTAATATAGTATGAACTGGCGATCAGAACATATATGGATAGAACTAATAACAGGATCTCGAAAAACAAGTAATTTTTTCTGGGCCTGTATCCTTCTTTTAGGTTCACTAGGATTTTTAGTGGTTGGAACTTCCAGTTATCTTGGTAGGAATCTGATATCAGGATTTCCATCTAACCAAATCATTTTTTTTCCACAAGGGATCGTGATGTCTTTTTATGGGATCGCGGGTCTATTTATTAGTTCCTATTTGTGGTGTACAATTTCATGGAATGTGGGTAGTGGTTATGACCGATTCGATAGAAAAGAAGGAATAATGTGTATTTTTCGTTGGGGATTCCCTGGAATAAATCGTCGAATCTTCCTTCGCTTCTTTCTGAAAGATATCCAATCAATCAGAATGGAGGTTAAAGAAGGTCTTTTTCCCCGTCGTGTTCTTTATATGGAAATCAGAGGCCAAGGAACCATTCCCTTGACTCGTACTGATGAGAATTTTACTCCACGAGAAATTGAACAAAAAGCTGCGGAATTAGCCTATTTCTTGCGAGTACCAATTGAAGTATTTTGAAATGAAGAATGAATGTTTTCTCAGCATGAGGGAAGGAACTTGCTAATTTCCTTTTAATTTAATACAACTGAAGTTTCTTCAGAATATTCATTTTTTTTTATCCGAAAAAGACCCTTATTCTATTTCCATATTCCTTCTAGACCCAAGGACTAAATTATTACACAAAAATGGAAATAGATCCCTGGGTTCGATACCTTGTTATATAACTTATAACTCGTACTTTAGAGAAATATCAGATAGAGTTGACGAATGAAGCAGTTCATTAACAATTCACGGATAAAAAATGAAAAAAAAGAAAGCATTGACTTCCCTCCCATACCTTGCATCTATCATATTTTTGCCCTGGTGGGTCTCTCTATCATTTAATAAAAGTCTGGAACCTTGGGTTACTAATTGGTGGAATACTAGGCAATCTGAAACTTTTTTAAATGATATTCAAGAGAAAAATGTTCTAGAAAAATTCCTAGAATTAAAGGAACTCCTCTTGTTGAATGAAATGATAAAGGAATACCCGGAGACACATATACAAAAGCTTCCTATAGAAATACACAAGGAAACAATACAATTGGTCAAAACACACAATGAATATCATCTCCATATAATTTTGCATTTCTCGACAAATATAATCTGTTTCATTATTCTAAGTGGTTATTTTATTCTGGGGAATGAAGAACTTGTCATTCTTAATTCTTGGGTTCAGGAATTCCTCTATAACTTAAGTGACACAATAAAAGCTTTTTCGATTCTTTTAGTTACGGATTTATGGATCGGATTTCACTCGACCCATGGTTGGGAACTAATGATTGGTTCGATCTACAACGATTTTGGACTGTCTCATAGTGATCAAATTATATCTGGTCTTGTTTCCACTTTTCCAGTTATTCTAGATACAATTGTGAAATATTGGATCTTCCATTTTTTAAATCGTGTATCCCCTTCGCTTGTAGTAATTTATCATTCAATGAATGAATGAAGAACTTATTTGATCTCCTGATATCAATCAAATCAGAATTTTTCTTCGCGTATAACGTGTATAAAGAAAACATTTTACTTATTCTTTATACTTCCACCTCTTCAAGGTATTCGTCCTATATTCCAGTACAATTATTTCCGTACAATGGCAGATTCGTGGATAGGGAACTGTACTAGTTACCTATTTAATTTATTGTAGAAATTCCGGAATCAATGATTGTACCATGCAAAATAGAAATACTTTTTCTTGGGTAAAGGAACAGATGACTCGATCTATTTCTGTATCGATCATGATATATGTAATAACTCGAGCATCCATTTCAAATGCATATCCCATTTTTGCGCAGCAAGGTTATGAAAATCCACGAGAAGCAACGGGGCGAATTGTATGTGCCAATTGCCATTTAGCTAATAAGCCTGTGGATATTGAAGTTCCACAAGCTGTACTTCCTGATACTGTATTTGAAGCAGTTGTTCGAATTCCTTATGATATGCAACTGAAACAAGTTCTTGCTAATGGTAAAAGGGGATCTTTAAATGTGGGGGCTGTTCTTATTTTACCCGAGGGGTTCGAATTAGCCCCCCCCGATCGTATTTCTCCTGAAGTGAAAGAAAAAATGGGAAATCTTTCTTTTCAGAGTTATCGTCCCAATAAAACAAATATTCTTGTGATAGGTCCTGTTCCAGGTCAGAAATATAGTGAAATCATCTTTCCCATTCTTTCCCCCGACCCCACTACGAAGAAAGACGTTCACTTCTTAAAATATCCAATATATGTAGGTGGGAACAGGGGAAGGGGCCAGATTTATCCTGATGGGAGCAAGAGTAACAATACAGTTTATAATGCTACATCCGCAGGTATAGTAAGCAGAATAGGACGTAAAGAAAAAGGGGGATACGAAATAACCATAGTGGATGCATCGGATGGGCACCAAGTAGTTGATATTATACCTCCAGGACCAGAACTTCTTGTTTCAGAGGGAGAATCCATCAAGCTTGATCAACCATTAACAAGCAATCCAAACGTGGGCGGTTTTGGTCAGGGAGATGCGGAAATAGTGCTTCAAGATCCGTTACGCGTCCAAGGTCTTTTATTCTTCTTTGCATCCGTTATTTTGGCACAAATATTTTTGGTTCTTAAAAAGAAACAGTTTGAAAAGGTTCAATTGTACGAAATGAATTTCTAGACCCAGAGATTACTTAACATCAAGTTAGTAAAAAGCGCGGAATTCTTGTTGATCAATATAATTATGTTATGTAATGTATGATCAAAAAATTATGGAAATCCCTTTACTTGCTTTGTTTATACTGTTTTTGCGGGAGGTCCGGAATTCATTACTTGTATCCCATTTCTAGTACTAGACAATAGGCCTACAAAAAAGGAAGGATACAAGGCAAGGACGGGACAAATGAAAGGAAGAATAAATACTTCTAGGAGAGGGGGGATTACCAGTCTTCCTAATCTTCTATTCGACACAAGAGAAGGGATTTTCTACCCCTTTCTTGTGTCGTCTTGTATCGAAATAATAATGATTTTGATCCTGTTCATCAAAGATTACTATTCCTCCTTTTCCGGGTATATAGAAATTCTTTTGTTTAGATTCATTAAGAAGTAGTGGACAAACAAAGGAGGGGTAGAGGGAAATAATTCATTGAGAAAAAAGAACTTCTTCTATTATTCATATTCAATTAACTTCAACTTATAACTTATAAAAGAAAAATTCCTCAAATAATTGGACTCTTACTCTTTTGCTTGAAAAGCGGATTAAATTCCATTTTTCAAAAACATCATAAGAAACAAAGGAATAGGGTGGTTTGAGACATCAGAGCAAAGGATCCGTTTTCTCATTTCTACGAATCAAATATTTTTCTTATGTTGACTAGATAACTTTCTAATTTGTATGTTATGGAATAGATAAAAGTC